AATATCAATCTAATCTATTCTATAGATATTTGGGCTAGAGTTGACAAACAAACAAAACCAGCAATATACTTTATTAGTATCGCATAGAAATCTAAATGGGGCGTGGCCAAGTGGTAAGGCAACGGGTTTTGGTCCCGCTATTCGGAGGTTCGAATCCTTCCGTCCCAGAACATATATATTCTCTGACAATATAGATTGCTTTTTTAACAATGTTCTGTTTAAAATCGAAATGTTAGCTGGAATGTGATTGTTGTTTCTGATTTTTTTCTTCGATGAATCGTTTTTTTTTTTTTCAAAAACTGAATCGAGATACAAAAGAATCCATATTCCCTATCTCGTATTCTCTACCCCCTAAATTAGCCTAATTAGATTCAATTTCATTTTTTTTCTAGATTTCTTGACTTTTCGCCAAGAGGGGGTTTTTGGTACTAATTAAATTCACTAAGTCTCTTAATTCTTAATCAATGAGGTAGGCTAAAATAGAAAAAAAAGGAGCAAAAACTGGACTTAATCTGGACTTGTTTGGCTTTGTGCCTAGACAGCTCGCATTTCGTAAAAATAAAAAAGACTAGGACACCCCTTTCTTTTGATTTATGCTGCATCAGTCCCATAGAATGGGGTAGATAGGAGTTAATCAGTAATGGTAAAGCGTTCATTTCAATATCTATAAACGGTGACAATTGCTCAGTCTATTTGATCGAATTAATAGATACGAAACCCTACCCATTCTTTGGATTTTATCAATCAGATGAAAAAAAAAAAGACTTATCTTTTTTACTAAGATGATCAAAAGTTATTTTTAACTATCAAATTTTCTTGGAATAATGATGTCGAAAGGGGAAATTTCGAAAGAGATTCGAAATTTCGAAAGAGAAATAGTTTTAATCATTCCTTAGAAGCTGAATCTTTCTCTCCTATTAAGTCACGTGAAGATGCAGAATCAAAAAGAATTCGTTTATTCGTCTTATGTTTATTCGTCTTATTATTTATTATATATATATTTATTAATTATAATTTTATAATTAAATATATTTATTAATTAATATTATAATTAATAATTAATTAATATTATAATGTTAAAATAATGTTAAACAAATTAATATTAGCGATGGGGTCTTACTAAGACTTCTTCAGAAAAATCTTTATCCACCTATATCTATAGTATTATTTATATCTATATACTATAGATATAGAAGAGATAGAAAATACTATAGATTATGGCGTTTATACATCAGCCCAACCAATGACTATTCATGATTCCATAATTGAATCAATTACATACCGGTTCTTAGAGGAATGTTATGGTAAAACTTCGTTTGAAACGATGTGGTAGAAAGCAACGTGCGACTTGAAGGACACGATCCGGTGTGGATTTGTACATCCACCATTTTTTGTAAGAATGAAGGTGCTCTTAGCTCGACATCATTGGTTCTGTTTCACTAGAACCCCGCGTTTTTTGTTGTCTTGTAATGTAAATAGTCCATGATGGAGCTCGAGTAGAAAGTATTAATTTATTTATCGGGGCAAGGGTCTAGGGTTAATGCCAATCAATAAAAAAATTGAAACAACTTCGTAAATATATCTTAGGTATGGAAATCGAAAGAATCCAATTCGAGCAAGTTTCAAATTAAAAAATTTCTTGGAATTGATCAAACTTTTTCGATTCAAAGTGTTTCACGAGGGAATCCATCATCTTGTAGGATTCTTTCATAGAAATCGCAAAAAGGGTATGTTGCTGCCATTTTGAAAGGATGCAAAAGCACCGAAGTAATGTCTAAACCCAATGATTAAAAATAAAACAAAGATAAAGGATCCCAGAACAAGGAAACACCTTATTTAATTGTCTTAATAACTGGATCAGACTGCAGAATCCGATTTTAAACGAGACAAACAAAAAAGGAAGAAAGACCGCTCAATAAATGAAATTGCCGAAAGATTTTCCTTTGAACTGTTTGAAAGTTATCCAACTTGAGTTATGAGAGTACGAATGGTTTCTTTTTCATTTTAAGGAAGAACAAAGAAAAAAAGACTTACATCTTTAATTGCTTTGATCATTTTATGGATCCAGTTGTAATTTCTTAGATAGAATTCCATACAGAGACAAAACTTCGAATCAATCATTTTTCTCGAGCCGTACGAGGAGAAAGCTTCCTATACGTTTCTAGGGGGGGTGTTATTCATCTACATCTATCCCAATGAGCCGTCTACCGAATCGTTGCAATTGATGTTCGATCCCGAAGAGAAGGAAAAGATCTTCAGAAAGTGGGTTTTTATGATCCGATAAAGAATCAAACTTATTTAAATGTTCCTGCTATTTTATATTTTCTTGAAAAAGGGGCTCAACCTACAGAAACTGTTCAGGATATTTTAAAGAAGGCAGAGGTTTTTAAGGAACTTCCTCCTAATTAACCGAAATTCAATTAAGGAAATAAATTAAGGAAATACAAAAAAAAAGGGGGGTAGTGATTTGTATATAACTTTGTATGACTTTTCTCTTCTA